AGCACTGTATCCATTGCCATGAATTGCTTAAGAGACCATAGCCCTCCTTGACAGCTTCAACGTCATGTTCTTTTTAAACTACTTAAGCAGCACTAGAGAAATAATTCCCATTATAAGAACGCAAATCTAACCTTTTTATTTAAAGTATAGTACTAAGTCCTGGAGAAACCTCTACTTTAAGGCTGCAACTTAATATTTTTATAAACTACAAGACCTGTAAGAAACAGATTAAACTATCACTTCAAAGTCCAAAACTTTATGTGCCTTTACACCACCTTACAATCAGGTCATCTACTAACACAGAATCTAATGCTCCCAAAGCCTTAATTTTTACTTAAACTATAACCTGGCAAAACGAAATCCACAAAAAAATTAAAGGAAAAACCCTACACACCCTAAAAACAATGGAAAACCTCCTAACCAATTTAAAACTAACACACCAATTATTACAACTACCATTCCAGTATTTATAACTATATTATCATAAATTGAGTAGCTTCCCGAACCTAAACAAACAACTCTATTAATAAATATATTTAAATAATAGTATAGGCTTACCATAGAACTGAAGATCAAAACTGACAAAAAAATAGGAAAATCATAAATTAAAGTCAAAACACCGGCCAACTTTAAGGCCGAACCAGCAAGGGGTGGTAAACCTCTAAGGGAAATAAAGAACCCTCCCCTAAAAACCCAAAAAAATAAACCCTTTCTCGAACACCATCCTGGCACATCAACAACAGAGTAAGAATTAATGATATGAAGAGAACAAAGCAACCCTCCTAACAACCATCTGTATAAAAATATATAAATCACAAATAAATTCAAATTTATTATACAAATTAATCCTATCCAGCCAGTCTGACCTAAAGACGAGTATGCTAGCAAAGGCCGAAATTGAACTTGTGCAATACCTCCAAACGCACCAACAATTGAAGTCCAGACCAAAAAAATAGAAAAGAAAAGGAAGAAAAGTCCCCCAAACCCCAATCCTGAAACAGCCCAAAAAGGACCAACCTTTTGAACAACACTTAATCAAAAACACCTGAACCAGGAAGACGTACTCATCACCCTAGGAAATCAAAAATGTAAAGGAAATACCCCTAACTTGACCATAAAACTAACCAATATTATAAAATCTACTAAATACAATTCATCTAGTCTTCCTAAACGTAACACGTTTTCAGACAAAATGAATAAAAACCTTACCAGTATTAGTGCAGAGCCTACCCTTTGCACAATAAAATATTTAACAGTGGCTTCATTCTCTGCAACACTCTTACCATTTAAAATAGGTAAAAATCCAAAAAACCCGATTTCCAACCTAATCCACATTCCTAAAAGACCTCTTCTCAAAAAAACAAATAAAACGCCAAATATAGATATACTAACAAAAATAACCAACGCAGGTGAAAACAGAAATCCCCAAACCAAAACTCTAACTACCTTAAGTTACAAGAGCTTATCACCTACCCAATTCTTATAAGGCCAAACATAAGCTCAAACAAAAACAATTAGTCAAATAACATCAACAAAATGCCAATATCAAACAGCAAAAACAACTCCCATATGTCGATTGGGCCGAATAAAATGACAAAAGTAATTTCGAATTCATATAGCACCTAAAAATAAGGTTCCGCCCAAAACATGAGAACCGTGTAAACCAGTTAATATATAAAAACAACTCCCGTAAGCACTATCGGCAATAGTAAAAGATGCAGCCTTGTATTCGCCAAGCTGAAATCGTAAAAACACTACACCAGCTAAAACACACAATCCCAAAGGAATTATAGTTTCCTCACGGTCATGGATAGCAACCGCTCGATGAGCTCAGGTAACAGCCGCACCAGAAGCTAATAAAACTGCAGTATTAAAAAGAGGAGCACCTCAAGGATACACAGGAATAATAGGACGAGGAGGCCACATACAACCTGAAGAAAGATTGCCAATCCCGGAATGAAACCATGCTCAAAAAAATCCAACAAAGAAAAACGCCTCAGACAATAAAAATAGCCTAAAACCAATCTTTAGACCTCGCGCAACGATTGAAGTATGACAACCTAAGTAAGTAGCCTCAGTAATAATATCCATTATTCAGGAATAAAAAGACCTAACCAATAATCAAGTAGCACAAACAAAATTAACCAAAGTATAACTCCCATTATGAACAAACCTAATAAATGAAGCCGCTTCATTTATAGCCCCAGCACTAACCATAATTGGCCAAGGACTAGGATCTACTAAATGATAACCAGTACGCGGAACACGACCTCCAGATGTTCTAGCAAAATTTAAAACAAAATTAAAATTCCGATTTATAGCCTTATTGTTAATAACTCTCAACCCTACCAATTTATTCAAACTAACTTTCAACCTAGTTAAAAGTTAGTTAATGACCTCCACCATAAATTGGAGCCTCGTCAACATATGTAACCCTCAAAAAAGTAAAAATATATGCCTGGATAATACCAACAATTATTTCCCACCCAGTTAGAGCTAGAAGCAATAAAACAAAACAAAAACCACCAACACTTAAAATCATTCCATTAAGTACCATAGAACCAAAAAAAGCCCTTCCTACACATAATAATAGCTTACCAGCGATTATGTTCATAGTCAACCGCGCACCTAAAGTAATAAACCGACTTAAATTTCTCACCATTTCAAAAACTCCAACAGGGGCTGCCTGATATCAAGAAAGGCCTCTAGGAACAAAATGTATTAAAAACCCCTTGATACTAATAATTAAATTCAAAATCAAAGTTGTGAACCACAAAACCATAGAAATACAAAAATTATGAGAAAAATGAGCGGTAGAACAAAACATATAAGGAAAAATGGAAAAAACTCCCATAAAGGCTAAATAAACAAACAAACCCACACAAAATAGTCTAAACCCATAAATTATTCGACTACTACCTAAAATTTGTCGCCCAAACAAAGATCTTAAAAACTTAACGCCTACACCTAAACGGCTATCTAAAACTCAAAGATCTGAACCTAACAAAACTATTATCAATACTACAAAACTGGACCCTCATCTAACCAAGCCCACCAAACCCATACTACCACCAAAGTCAAACATAGAAAAAGCATCAGCCATCATCAACACAATTACAAAAATAAAAACTCATCAAAAGTCCATGTAAAAATTAAACACAAACATTTTAGTAAAAACTAAAGAATCTGATCCTTTCGTACTAAGACACTTTCATTTATAGATAGAAACCGACCTAGCTCACGCCGGTCTAAACTCAAATCACGTAAAATTTTAAAGGACGAACAGTCCCACTAGTCAAACTGCTACACCTGACAGAAATTCTGATTCAACATCGAGGTCGCAAACCTTCTCTTAAATATGGCCTTATCAAGAAGATTGCGCTGTTATCCCTATGGTAGCTATCTTCCACTTATCAGCCATACCGGATCCTTATAGTAAGATAGAAGGCATAATTTCCCTTCTTTTCAGCCCCGAAAAAACATAATCCTGATTAAAATATAATCTAAATTTACTAAGCTCAATAGGGTCTTCTCGTCTAATAAAACAATTTTAGCCTTTGCACAAAAAAGTAAACTTCAACAAATATTTATAATAAAGCATTTCCAACATTCGACCATTCATACTTTCCCTCAATTAAAGGACGACCTATTACGCTACCTTCGCACAGTGGTAGCTGCGACCGTTTAAGGCTTCCCTCACCGGGCAGGCCAGACTCTTTTTAATTAAAATTCAAAGAGCCATGTTTTTAATAAACAGGTGCAGAAAATATTTGCCGAGTTCATTATAAATAACTTCACACATCCGATATTTCACTTACCTAAACGTTATAAAATTTAATTGACAGGCCCAACTTAAGCCAATGTTCCAAAACATTCTATTTAACAAAATTTACTAATTCTATACTACTCTAAAATAAAAAAATTGTTAACCATGTAGAGATACCTAACAGAAAATTTTCCTCACAAACACTTTGAACAAATATTTCAAAGAAAGACAATATAAATCCTACTTCAAAATAAAGACATACATCCTTTACATGAATGAGCTAACACCCAGTCATATCAGACTAAACATAAGTATCACAACCCAAAGTGACAACCTATACTTTTATACCTGTACTAAGATACATTTCTCTCTAAACCAGCTACCAGCCCTTTCGAATAGCATTTCACACTATTTCAGTCTTCAAACTCAATTATGCAACATTAAAATCGAATCATCTATTCACTCTAACTAAAATAGATCCAGAACTTTCGGGAAAAAACCAAACTAATTTCTCTCTATAGACCATGATGCAAAAAGTACAGAAACCAACCCTTTCTATATACTTAATAAAATATTTCTTTAAAGAAAATATTGTATTTTATCTTAAACATACATATCCTCATGCCAATTCATACATATAAAAATTAACCCAACAACCTACTATATTGTTACACATAAGAACGCTTCCTAGACCAAAATCCATGACCACCTAGACTCTGCTTTTGCTGGCCACATAGTATTACAACACTAACCATGCATAAAAAAAGCAATAAACCTAAAAAAGGTATCAAATCTGACAAGCCAGCACACATGCAAGGATCACGTAATCACTGCACAGACTCTCATAAACTAACCATCTCTACAGGCATAGATGCACTGCTACCAACAAAAATCATAAATAAAGGAAAGAAAACAGAAACAATAGACAAAACAAAAACAACTTGACCATAAGTAGTTTCACCATCCCGATCAGAAAAAACTGGATTTGGACATAAAGCTACCACATATAAGAACGCAACTATTATTCCACTTACTCCAGTAAGAAATAAAAACACACCCACAACAAACCTTACACTAAAACCTACCATCAACCTACCTACCATATATAAAAACAAAATTAATGCCCCCACACTTAAAGGATGTTCGGCTAATCATATAAATATTCCAAAAACCAAAAGCATATACCTAGATCAAAAAAGGACAATAAACAAAAGGGACGAACAGAATCGAACTGCTCATACCAAGAGTTAGAAGCTCCCGTATTTACCTTTCTTCCCCTAGTTCTTATATCTAAACCAATACTTCACCACACCTGATAACCATCAAACAATTACACACACTCCCCCCAATACCATTCAAACCAAAATTAACATAAAACCCCAATAAAAAGGAGCTATTTGCGGAATTATTACTAAAAACTAACATATTATATAAGGTAAACCAAGAAGAGGTTATACCTCTTCACCCGGGGTATGAACCCGATAACCTATTTAGTTTACCTTGGCTAATCGTTAACGTCTCAAATCAACCATCCATACTTTCTTTATATACCTACTCCAAATCCATTAACGTCTCAAATCAACCATCCATACTTTCTTTATATACCTACTCCAAATCCATTAACGTCTTAAATCAACCATCCATACTTTCTTTATATACCTACTCCAAATCCATTAACGTCTTAAATCAACCATCCATACTTTCTTTATATACCTACTCCAAATCCATTAACGTCTTAAATCAACCATCCATACTTTCTTTATATACCTACTCCAAATCCATTAACGTCTTAAATCAACCATCCATACTTTCTTTATATACCTACTCCAAATCCATTAACGTCTCAAATCAACCATCCATACTTTCTTTATATACCTACTCCAAATCCATTAACGTCTTAAATCAACCATCCATACTTTCTTTATATACCTACTCCAAATCCATTAACGTCTTAAATCAACCATCCATACTTTCTTTATATACCTACTCCAAATCCATTAACGTCTTAAATCAACCATCCATACTTTCTTTATATACCTACTCCAAATCCATTAACGTCTTAAATCAACCATCCATACTTTCTTTATATACCTACTCCAAATCCATTAACGTCTTAAATCAACCATCCATACTTTCTTTATATACCTACTCCAAATCCATTAACGTCTTAAATCAACCATCCATACTTTCTTTATATACCTACTCCAAATCCATTAACGTCTTAAATCAACCATCCATACTTTCTTTATATACCTACTCCAAATCCATTAACGTCTCAAATCAACCATCTACAAACTATACACACCTACTAATACTATATGTTACTAAGATAATTACCACTATAATATTATACATAAGGATATAATACCAATAGACTATCAGTATATAGTCTTATGTATAATAGTCTAACGCATATATTATTAATATATTTGTCTATTTTTATCATTTATATATATATTTATTATTAATTTATACACTTTTATTACTTTATTTATATAAACTATGTAGATTTATAATACCTTATAATCCTAATATTAGGATTATAAGGTATTATAAATCTACATAGTATATGTCCTCTTCTACTCCGGAATACCACACACCCCCCCCCCCCTTTTTTTCCTTCCCCTTTTTAAGGGGGGGATACCCTATAACTCACCACTGTCTTAAAATACTATATAAACCACTTAAAATACATAACACCACTTTCTAGTAGCATTACCATGTTACGGCTTACCCCAGCTTCTCTATCTGGGGGCACCGGGCAATTTGTACACGCACCATTGTACAGTTCAACAATCCTTACTAACAAAAATTTACTATCAGGTCCAAATTCAAAAAGATTTTTCATCTTTTTTCCCTTCAATATTACAATGTAACTCAACTAAGCCCTCTTTATATTTCCACTACGTTTACCTGAATTCCTAAATAACAAAATACATTATTTATCTCGCAAAACTCTATTCCCTCAAAAATTTAACTGGCAACGGCGGTATAGCAAGAAAAAAAAAGGTAAGGTTTTTCGAGGATCATCGATTTAACCGTCAAGTTCCCCTGAACTAATATAGTGCACCGCCAAGTTCTTTGGTTTTTAAGCCCAATTCTGCTCGTACTTACCGCAGAAACTAAAAACATCATATATAACGGGGCCTCTAATCCCGGTCTACATAAACAGACTTTTAAGATTTAAGATTTCAAAACTACTAAACTCACCTTATAGAATCTATTTAACCAGATATCTACTAAATATAATTTTTATCCAAACTTTTACTCCTCTGCGAAAAGATTAATCTAGGAGTTGGTTTAACCGCAGGTGCTGGCACCAAGCTTACCCTCCTCGTATGTCTACCCTGAATCTTTGTTTCCAACTTTATCCAATATTTTCCACTGGTGCTGGGAAAATTTATTAATTATCTTAGCCGCATAGCAACCTAATAATATACCCCATCAGTTCTTCCATAAAAACTATTAAAAATTTTACTTTAAACCTGACATACTCCCATTACCCTTTAAGTACCAATGTGTTTTTATCATGAACATTACTAACCAAAAGCCAGAACCAAACTTATATTACATTTTCAAAAAAAACTTGACCTATCGCGTGGAAGGCGAACATACTAATTATACTAAAAATGCTGACTGGGCCAAAAGACTTTTCTTTACTTGAAGTGCTGAAAACTTCCAGTCTCGTTAACTTATAGCCCATTAGAACGGGCAATAATACTACCACCATCTCAGTGTAAATGAGATATAATTTATTTATACTACGTCCTACTATTCTGCATCCTTCATATCAGAATAAACTCAAGTTAAAATCCACAAAACAAAATCGGAAACGCTTAAGACCTCAACCTCAGCACTCATCTGTCAATGGTTTACACCGCATATCTCAGAACAACCTCCTCAAGCAGCGAAACCTGGTCGCAAATCAGATAAATGAGCAGTATTAACACGACCGGGGACAGCATCTATCTTAACTCCCAAACCATGAATAGTCCAGCAATGAATAACATCAGCAGAAGTAACCTTTACTTCAACGTTCCTATCTCCAGGTAAGACCATAGGATAATCTACAAACTGACCATAACGAAATCCAAACTCAAATCTGTCTTCACCAGAGCTAACTGTGTAAGAATCATATCTGATTAATCAATCACAAACATCATTTAAATAGCTTACATCACTCTCCGCACCAGAACCCTTATTATTACCTAAATCACCAAAATCCTTAAATACCCCCAATTCATCAGCTAGATTAATTAATCTAGGCAGATGAATTAAATATTCGTAACTTCAATATCATTGATGACCAGTTACCTTAACGGTGATAAACTTAGGCTTATCATTTATTCCTATAGCATATAATTGAACAAAAGAAGGATAACCTATAATAATAATTAACATAATTGGAATAATTGTCCACCAAAGCTCCAAAGTATTATTTCGATAAACATTACGAAAATGGATTCCACCGGAAAAATAACTAGACTTAGGAACAATTAAAAATAAAACGCTAGCAACAACAGAAAGAATTATAAAACAAGCGCACATTAAATAATCATGTAAAAAAATTAATCTCAAACCACTGGAGGAACCTCAATCACATAAACCTATTTGTCCAAAAATTCTAGGCATTTTAATTAACCCTACCTAAATCATTCCAACCCAACTCACACCTTCCATCATAATTTTCAACAAAATCTCCAACATTCTTTGACCTAAACCTAAACTGTATATACCTTATCATTATATCTCAACCCCGTTCCAAAAAACAATGTAAAGGGAAATAACTAAAATAAACCAATCTTCTAATTTGTCCTATAACCTGATACGGCTCTTGAACAGGACGCATACCTACAAATGTTAGTATTAAAAACCTGGATACGAAAACCCAATAAAAGACCTGAGATAAAGGATAAAATGCCAAACCCAAGTGAAAATACTTAGGCCGGAAAGGTAATAAATATAAGATCAAGACGGAGCCAGCTAAAGCAGCTACTCCTCCACCCTTATTAGGAACTCTACGCAAAATAGTATAAGCAAATAAAAAATATCACTCAGGCTGAATATGAATAGGCGTCTTATAAGGATTTGCAGGAATGTAGTTTTCAGGTCTACCAAATATATCAGGAGCAAATAAGACAATTAATAGTAGTGTGCCTACCATGATTAAAATTCCAACAAAGTCCTTATGTGAATAATAAGGATGAAACGAAACAAGATCTCCTCCATCATCAACACCTAAAGGATTATTTGAACCAGTATCATGAAGGTAAATCATATGAACTAGAGCTAAACCCCCTAGAACAAAAGGTAAATATATATGTAAAACATAAAACCGCTTAAGAGTCGCATCACATACCACATAACCGCCTCAAATCCATTGAGTTACTATATTTCCAACATATGGAATTGCCCTAAACAAATTTGTAATTACAGTAGCACCTCAGTATGATATTTGCCCTCAAGGCAACACATACCCTAAGAATGCAATAGCCATCAATATTAAGTATATAGTTACACCCACCATTCAAGTCTTATGTAAAACAAAAGAATGATAATATAAACCACGACCAATGTGAGCATAAATACATATAAAGAAGAAAGAAGCGCCATTCCTATGTAAACTTCGAAGCATTCAGCCCTCATGAACATCATGTATAATATGAACAACAGAAGAGAACGCTAACTCTTCGTGAGGAGTATAATGACAAGCTATAATAAATCCGCTTATAACTTGAATTATTAACAAAACTCCTAATATTGAACCAAAATTTCATCACATATTTAAATTAATTGGGCAAGGTAAATCATAAAATCTACCAGCCATGGCATTAAGAATCTTATTTCTATGACGAGGAGAATATATCAAACAGTAAAAGGTTGACTAACCCTCCTCATAGGCCGAAACTATGTATACAATTTTATACTACTTACTGTTACTTATAATCTAAAAATACTAAAACAAAATAGGAAAACACCTAAAAATACGAACCCCTTAACAAAACAAGACCCAACCCTATCAAACTGGCCCCTTATATAGTAATTTCTTACCCTTATATTATTTAACCAAATTCCATCTCTCCCTACAGAATATTCTAAATACCCATCCTCAATTATTTCCTTTACACTTCTACTCCAATATAGAACCCCACCAGAAAATAAGTCCCTTCTAACTCTTGGTAGAAACCACATCTTAGCTAAACTATCTTCAATAACGGTTAACCTATTTGTATTGTATTCCTTTACCTTCAGATTAAAAATGCCAACCTTTAAGATTCTAATATACAACATTAAACCTATTACACCCAAAACAACACACCTAATTGGGATCAGCTTTATTATTCCGCATACTTCAAACCTAGTGTTGAAATCTAAGACAATTGACTGAAGAAAAAAACCACCGAATAACGCTCCCAAACCTAGAATAGTACAAGGAATAGATAAAAAAAGACCAGACACTATACTCAAACCTGAACTAAATCTGTTTGATAGAAAAAAGACAGAAAATATTAACCAACCACTATAAATCACAGTTAAACATGTAGAAAAAATTACCAAAACGCATAGAATAAGATTTAAACCCCCTCTAAAAAAAGACTCCAGAACCAAATCCTTAGAATAAAACCCAGACAAGAAAGGAAAACCCCTTAAAGAAAAACAAGCAACTCCCAATCAAGACCTGATAATAGGATTTCTATAAATAAAACCCCCTAAATATCGCAAGTCTTGGATACCCGTAAAATGAATAATACCGCCCACACACAGAAACATTAAGGCCTTAAACAAGGCATGACTTACTAGATGAAAAAAACACACGCTAATAGCACCAACAGAAATAGCTAATATTATTACACCTAACTGACTTAAAGTCGATAATGCTACAACCTTCTTTACATCCGACTCAAAAACAGCCCTAATAGCAGATATTAATATTGTTATAGTAGAGACAATACCTAAAAATAAGTATCACTCACTAGTAATACAACTAGAAAACCGGAACAAAACGTAAATACCTGCAGTAACAAGAGTAGACGAATGAACCAAAGCAGACACGGGAGTAGGAGCAGCTATAGCAGCAGGTAACCACGCTGAAAAAGGAACCTGAGCACTCTTAGTTATACACCCTACTACAACAATACCACATAGTAAACTTGAAATTTCACTTATTGACAAGTCCACAAAACCTCAGCTAGAAAACCTTCTAATTAATCTAATCCCAATAAAAAATAAAACATCACCCACACGATTACTTAAAACAGTTAAAGTACCAGAACCTAAAGAACGTTTGTCTTGATAATAAATTACTAGTAAATAAGAAGTTAAACCCAAACCATCTCAACCAATTATCAACCCTAAAAAGTTAGGAATCACCACCAAAAAAAGTATAGACAAAACAAATAATAACACCAACTTACAGAATCGATCATAGAACAGTTCCCCGTCCATATAGAAACCATTATATAATATAATACACCTAGAAATAGTAATTACCACCATTCCGAAAACCACCCTATAAATATCTAATATTATCGGAATATTTATATTTAAAACGGTCCCGCTTATTACCTCTAACTCCACAATAGTATTTCCTCCAGATAACACAAAGCAGATTCCTAACCACCTTAAAATAACTAAACCACAGAAAAGTATATTATAATATTTTATCACTCTCATAAACGTTAACAAATAAACTTGTAAATAATTTACACCTGCTAGGTAACAACTAGCTATTCTATATAAAATAAAGCCTACCTAAGCGCCAATTACTATTCTTAATGTAAAAAAGGAAATAGCCAATGGAAGCATTACCTTTCAACATATATCCATAAGCTTATCATAACGATATCGAGGAAGGGTACCACGTACTACAATAAATAAATAACTAATGAATACAGAAACAATAGTGAACAAAATATCGCCAATAATTAAAACTCCACTAATTATTCTAAAGAATAACGCCACACAAATAATACTTATTATTATGATCCTACCATACTCTGCTAACACTAACAAGGTAAATCCAAATGCACCATACTCTACCATATATCCTGAAACGAGTTCAGATTCACCTTCAACAAAGTCAAATGGAGTACGATTAGTTTCGGCTAAAGCCCTTACAAATCATATTAGAAACACTTCCAAACAACCTAAAACAAAAAAACCATCAGACATGCGCACTTCATATAACTCAAAAGTTCCTAAATATAAAAGAGGGCAAAACAATAAAGTTCTAAATCCTACTTCGTAAGATACACTCTGAGCAGCAGCCCGCATTGCCCCCAAAAGTCCATACTGACAGTTGGACCTTCAACCACACATAATTACGCCGAACACCTTTACACTTGATATACATAGAAAGTATAAAATACTTAACTTAAAGTACACTACCGGATGTCTTACAGGATATACTAACCATAAGCCGTATGAGAAAAAAAATACAAAGACAGGACCTGCCAAAAACAAAAATTGATTTGCAGCCACCGGCACCACTCACTCCTTAGATAGCAACTTTACACCATCAGCCACAGGTAACAATAAGCCAATAAACGTAGGCTTATTAGGGCCATGACGACGCTGAAGAATTCTAAGCCCCTTCCGCTCGATGATAACAAAATAAGCAACTCCAAGTAAAACAATAACTATTCTAAATACCCTAACTATTCCACCAAGTAACACATCTCAAAAGAACATATGCCCATCTCTGGAACTTAACTCCAACGTATTAAATTTTACTATTTTGAGAAAACACCATGACCTAGAGAAGAACCAAATTGATGGTAACTAAAGGCTGACAACCTCTTATTTTTTATTAAACTACCTTCTCATCAAGAAAGAACTTCATCTTACCATAAGATCCTAAATCTTATATATTTTTTCTACTACCCTGACAGGTTAAAGCACTTACAAAATGCACCTAAGGATTACAAAACCTTTACTCTAAATTAAGCTACATAACCTAATTAGGAGAGAGATAAAATATCCCATAAATAAGGCTACAACTTATCACTTCAACAGCCGCCCCCTAACTATAAGTTTAAACTAAACAAACCTCTAAGTTGGTCTATACCTCTCGACCGCGTGCGGCTGACCAATAAACCCAAGCCATTGGCTGCTTCATAAACTCCAAAAACTAAAAAAACGAGACCGAAACCAACACCTATGATCATTGATCCCATCCCCACAAAACTTAACACTATCATAAATAAACTTAGTGTTATTATCTCCAGCACCAAAAGAACCCTAAGAAAATGGCTTCTTTGAATAAAGACAAGCAATAAGGACCTGAAAAACAAAAAGAAAGAAACATAAACAAGCATTTACCTCAAGTAATTAATATTACATCCAGCGATTAAGAGTCGCTTACTTAATTTAGCTATAAAGGCATTAGCGCCAGAAAGATTTTCACTCACATTTTTTACCACATCAAAGTAACCCGATTATCCGGCACAACGCCAAACGAAAGATTAAAATATTCAATCAAGTGAACCTTCATTATATTCATGTAATAAACCTAACACAAGAATAAAAACGAAAGAAAAAACCAACGCACGAACAAATCATATTATTCCCCTACCCACACTTAAAACATAAGGAATTAACAAGGCAATTTCCACATCAAACACTAGAAAAATAATAGCTAAAATGAAAAACCGTAAACAAAAAGCCTGTCGCGAACTTGCCAGAGGCTCAAAACCACATTCGTAAGTTCTTAACTTCTCACGTCTATATTCAGTCTTTACACCTAATAGATAACCCACCCCAACCAGAGCTAACGTCACCACTAACAAAACGCACAAATATATTCTACCGGCACCAATGCTAATCACAACTTTTGAAAACTTTTGTTTCAACTTTAGATCGAAAATCTAATGTGTTTATTACACCACAAAAGCACTAAGCCTCCAGACGAGTCGAACGTCTTTAATTAGTTTTCAAGACTAATATATGCCTACGAAAGCCTTACGAGAAAAGCCATTAAGCCTAACGGTACACCCACAACGTACCATTTTTATTAAACTACTCCCGCCTATAGAAACACCAAATCCAGGGACAAAAACAAAAAAAAGAGAAGAATTACGCTTTCCACCATACACATTAAAAAACGCAATCTCAAACCTCTATAACAATAAAGATTAGAAGATTGATAACCATGGTTAACACTAGAATATAAAAACAATGAATAACCTGCCGCCAGAAAACACAACAAAAATAAAGGGAAAACTAATACAGTGCTAAAACCTATAATGCTACAAAAAAGTATGCACTCACTAAAAAAATTAATGCTTGGAGGGCAACCTATATTAATTACACAAAACAAAAATCACATGGCAGTTAAACTAGGAATTCTTTTTAATAACCCCTTACATAAGAGGATCCTTCGTGATCCTCTACCCATATAAGTATAGTTAGCAAGACTAAACAAACAAGGAGAACAAATACCATGCGCTAAAGCCATACAAATCCCACCTATCCAACCTAAGTTTCTAAAACTTAAAATTCCTCCTAAACTTAAAGATATGTGCGCAACTGAAGAGTAAGCAATGACCGACTTCACGTCATGAAAACAAAGACATAAAAAAGAACACACCACACCCCCTCACAAACTTACAATTATAATTATATTAACTAAACCCACGGGCGGATTTCCAACACACCAAACAACGCGACAGATTCCATAAATTCCCAACTTCAACAGAACACCAGCAAGTATTATAGATCCTCTTAAAGGTGCCTCAACATGAGCCTTTGGTAATCAACCATGAACTAAAAACACGGGAACCTTTACTAATATACCAATCAATAATATAAACCAAAAAACACTATATCCTTCCAAAAATCTTAAACCTATTCCCCGCAGAATAATTAAATTGTCGGTATTTCCTAAAAACCAAATTCTAGAAAACAGTACCAACAATGGTAGAGAACCGCACACAGTGTAAATGATTATTTGCAAGCCCGCCTGTAAACGTTCAGGTTGGTAACCCCAACCAAGAATAAGTACGACGGTAGGTAGGAGTCTTCTCTCGAAAAAAAAAAAGAAAAGAAATAAATCCCTACATCTAAAAAAAAACACACACCTTACCCCTACTATAACTACTATTAGTCTAAACTTTCCTCACGAAGATTCAAGCATGAAATCGTCGTCTCTTGCAATTAAACTAGCCAAAACAATAAGGCTGGTTAGTACAACCATTCTTACTCTTAAATAGTCTTCTATTCACCATCCGGAGTTTAACGCCACCCTTTCCAAACAACGACTGTAACCTCTTAAAGCTCATATCTCAAACATCACTAAAATTCTTATAATTATTAATATTATAAAATATGTTTCCTTGTTCCTTCTATACTTCAAATCCAATATTTAAACCCATCCTTGCCCACGTTCAGGAAACTCTCCATCACTGTAACGATTAGCTTCAACTACAACTTCTTCTGCCCCTCTCTTTATCTTCAAAACACGAATAAACCCTACTATATCGTAATGGCTTCCCTTAGGATAAGAGTAAATTAAAGGATTTATTCTTCAATTATGATGAGGTAACGGGTAACCATGCTGACTATATTCCAACGAAGTTCCACATACAGCAGCAAACACTAAAGGCCGACGAGCAATCACACCCTCCCATAAAATAAATAAAAATATTCATGTAGCAATATAATCACCAAATGCCCCCCAACTTGATATTATATGAAGCTTCTTATACCTATATGGATAGTCAGCATAACGACGTGGCATTCCTCTCAAACCTAATATGTGGTGGGGAAAAAATGTAACGTTGACTCTAACAAACATAGCAAAAAAATGACTCTTTCTTCAAACTTGATGTAAACCAACCCCAGTTATTAAAGGAAATCAATGATGAAACCCTCTAAAAATTGCGAAAACAGCCCCCATTCTTAAAACATAATGAAAATGACCTACTACATAATAGCTATCATGTAGTACAACATCTAGTGAAGCTCTAGATAAAATAATTCCAGTCAAACCACCGAAAGTAAAGAAAAAGAGAAATCCAACAGCCCAGTATATTCTTGCAGTCTTTCGAACAACTCCACCTGCTAAAGTACCTAACCAACTAAATACCTTTACACCAGTAGGAACAGCAATAATTATTGTAATAGCTCTAAAATAGGCACGTCTATCAATATTAATCCCTACAGTAAATATATGATGACCCCAAACCAAAAACCCTAAAATTCCAATTCTAACTATAGCATGAACTATTCTTAAAGAGCCAAATGCACCCTTCTTTCCACAATGAACAGATGTAACATGAGAAATAATACCAAACCCAGGCAAAATCAAAATATAAACCTCAGGATGACCGAAAAACCAAAATAAATGAATAAATAACACAGGGTCACCACCACCTACAGGATCAAAAAAAGATGTATTAAAATTACGATCAGTTAATAGTATAGTTAAACCAGCTGCTAATACAGGCATTGCCACCACCAATAAAAACGAAGTAATTACAACCGAAACTACAAACAAAGTTGTTCGCTGAGGAGCAATTCCTTCTGGACGCATATTGGCACCTGTAGTAACAAAATTAATACTTGCAAAAATAGAAGAAGCACCCGCAATATGTAAACCTAAAATTAAAAATTCCATTGCAGGAGCAGGATGCCCTAATCATGCAGCTAAAGGGGGGTAAAGAGTTCAACCTGTTCCAACACCTTCTTCAACCTCATTAGACATAAGTAAAAAAACAGTAGATGCAGGTAAAAACCAGAAACTTAAATTATTTAAACGCGCAAATACTATATCAGGAGCCGCTAATAATAATGGAACAGCTCAATTCCCAAAAAACCCAATCATCAAAGGTATCACTATAAAAAAAATTATCAATAAACCATGAGAAGTTACTAATACATTATAAACAGACTCACCATAGAAAGCACCTGGATGTATTAATTCAGTTCGCATTATAGTACTGTAAACCAAACCCACCAACCCTGCCCATAAACCTAATAAAAAATATAATCTTCCAATATCCTTATGATTAGTTCTACACAACCAACGCATTAT